CCGTGATTTCAATATAAGAGGAAGATCTAATGATTTTGATATAAATAAAAAATACAGAAATTTATGGGTTCAATGCGAAAATTGTTATGGATTAAATTATAAAAAATTTTTTAGGTCAAAAATGCATATTTGTGAACAGTGTGGATATCATTTGCAAATGAGTAGTTCAGATAGAATCGAACTTTTGATTGATCCGGGCACTTGGGATCCTATGGATGAAGATATGGTCTCCACGGACCCCATTGAATTTCATTCCGAGGAGGAACCTTATAGAGATCGTATCGATTCTTATCAAAGAAGGACAGGTTTAACTGAAGCTGTTCAAACAGGCATAGGTCAACTAAATGGTATTCCCATAGCAATTGGGGTTATGGATTTTCAGTTCATGGGGGGTAGTATGGGATCTGTAGTAGGCGAGAAAATCACCCGTTTGATCGAGTATGCTACTAATCGATCTCTACCTGTCATTATTGTGTGTGCTTCTGGAGGAGCACGCATGCAAGAAGGAAGTTTGAGCTTGATGCAAATGGCTAAAATATCTTCTGCTTCATATAATTATCAATCAAATAAAAAGTTATTCTATGTATCAATTCTTACATCTCCTACAACTGGTGGAGTAACTGCCAGTTTTGGTATGTTGGGAGATGTTATTATTGCTGAACCCAATGCCTACATTGCTTTTGCGGGTAAAAGAGTGATTGAACAAACATTGAATAAAACAGTACCTGACGGTTCACAAGCGGCTGAGTATTTATTCCATAAGGGCTTATTCGACCCAATCGTACCGCGTAATCTTTTAAAAGGTGTTCTGAGTGAGTTATTTCAGCTCCATGGTTTCTTTCCTTTGAATAAAAATTCAAAAAAAAATATCGAAATAAAATGAAAATAAATATAGAATAGAAGCGATTTCTATGTCTACTATGTCTACCAAGAACTCCCATTTTTTACTAGGAATCCTTTTTTGTTGGATTGAATTAGTTTAGTTAGAGTCGCGAACTTATATTATAATAAACTCTTTAATTTTAATAAAAAACTTTCTATTTTATTAGAATTAGAAAGATAGATAGAAAGAATATAAGGATGGGAGAATAATAAAATTTCTTAAAGCGGAATATCATACATATTCGTGTAGAAAGATGAATAGGTACACTTCATTTAGTTCTCATTCCTTGCACTTATTAACTACTTAATATTATTTATACACTTATTAACTACTTAATATTATTTATAATAGTTTATTTATAATAGTTTATAATAGATATACTTATCATAAGATATCTTTATAATAGGTACAAATATTAAATCGAGGTACCCATTCTATGACAGATCTTAACTTACCCTCTATTTTTGTCCCTTTAGTGGGTCTAGTATTTCCGGCGATTGCAATGGCTTCTTTATTTCTTCATGTCCAAAAAAATAAGATTGTCTAGATCCGACGGGACCAAATTTCATCAATTTATTTCAACACGGAATCATAATACAGATATTTATTTGGTACCGAAAATTGTTTAGTGTAATATGGTACGATATGTGACTTTTTCCGAACACAAATGAAAGAACTGTTATGCATGCGAATGCATGATATCCGCATAAATGCAGTTATATGCGGGCATATCTGGTTAAAAAGGCTCGGCGAATATTTTTATAATAGAAAGTCAATGTATCTAACCAATTACTCCTAATGGTTCATATCAGAATAGTGCTAGTTGATGAAAGTTACTTCGGCATCAAGAAGAAAAGTAAAGTCAAATTTTTTTCTCAATTCCAATCGAATGCAACGGGATCTAGTATAGTATGAACTGGCGATCAGAACATATATGGATAGAACTTATAACAGGGTCTCGAAAAGCAAGTAATTTTTGCTGGGCCTGTATCCTTTTTTTAGGTTCATTAGGATTCTTAGTGGTTGGAACTTCCAGTTATCTTGGTAGGAATCTGATACCCGGATTTCCATCTCAGCAAATCGTTTTTTTTCCACAAGGGATCGTGATGTCTTTCTATGGGATCGCGGGTCTATTCATTAGTTCCTATTTGTGGTGCACAATTTCATGGAATGTCGGTAGTGGTTATGACCGATTTGATAGAAAAGAAGGAATAATGTGTATTTTTCGTTGGGGATTCCCCGGAATAAATCGTCGCATCTTCCTTCGTTTCTTTATGAAGGATATCCAATCAATCAGAATGGAGGTTAAAGAGGGTCTTTTTCCTCGTCGTATTCTTTATATGGAAATCAGAGGCCAAGGAACCATTCCCTTGACTCGTACTGATGAGAATTTGACTCCACGAGAAATTGAGCAAAAAGCGGCGGAATTGGCCTATTTCTTGCGCGTACCAATTGAAGTATTTTGAAATGAACCGAACGAAGAATGAATGTTTTCTTCGCATAATGGAAGGAGCTTGCTAATTTCCTTTTTAATACAATTGAAGTTTCCTCAGAATATTCATTCGAGCAAAACATGTTAGATTCTGTTTCCTCGGTCCGTTGGCACAACAATCCGCATAGAATAAAACAAAAGTAGGAGAACGTATATGGAACAACTATAATAAATATAATAAACAATAAGAAGAAATTTTTTTCTATACCAAAACCGTTTTGTATGCGTATAGGGCCCAACTCAATTCTTTTATACTAGTAAAAAGTCTAATGAGTCTAATCTAAGTATGAATTCATCAAATATCCGAATATGTATTTCGTAATACAGAATTCATCTTCTTAGGTTAGGCCTCAGATTTTGAATTGATACCGTATTCCTGCGCTATGGTTAGACGGTACAACATTTCGAAAAAATTAATGGAATTGATCCGGGAGGGTTTTTCGTCTTGAAATCTGAATAATATTCGTTACTTCGAGTAGGTTTTTCGAGTATTTATCGAAAGGAACAAATGAAGATGAAATTCGTTCGAATTTGCCCAATCGAGATATCCCGAAATCCTAAACTAAAATACTATATATATATACTTAATATATATATTATTATATTATTTATTATTTTTTTTTTTTTATTTCATAAATTTTCTTTTTTCATCTGAAAAGGGGCCCTTATTCTATTTCTATATTCCTTCTAGATCTAAGGACTAAATTATTATACAAAAATAGGAATAGAATAGATCCATAGGTTCGATACCTTGTTATAGGACTCGTGCTTTAGAGAAATATCAGATCAGATAGAGTTGACAAATGAAGCAGTTCATTACCAATTCACAGATAAAAAATGAAAAAAAAAAAAGAAAGCATTGACTTCCCTCCCATATCTTGCATCTATAGTATTTTTGCCCTGGTGGGTCTCTCTCTCATTTCAAAAAAGTCTGGAACCTTGGATTATTAATTGGTGGAATACTAGGCAATCCGAAACTTTTTTGAATGATATTCAAGAGAAAAATGTTCTAGAAAAATTCCTAGAATTAGAAGAACTCTTCTTGTTGGACGAAATGATAAAAGAATACCCGGAGACACATATACAAAAGTTTCGTATAGGAATACACAAGGAAACGATACAATTGGTCAAAACACACAATGAATATCATCTCCATATCATTTTGCATTTTTCGACAAATATAATCTGTTTCGCTATTCTAAGTGGTTATTTTATTCTGGGTAATGAAAAGCTTGTCATTCTTAATTCTTGGGTTCAGGAATTCTTCTATAACTTAAGTGACACAATAAAAGCTTTTTCGATTCTTTTAGTTACTGATTTATGGATCGGATTTCACTCGACCCACGGTTGGGAACTAATGATTGGTTCGATCTACAATGATTTTGGATTGGCTCATAACGATCAAATTATATCTGGTCTTGTTTCCACTTTTCCAGTTATTCTAGATACAATTGTGAAATATTGGATCTTCCGTTTTTTAAATCGCGTATCTCCTTCGCTCGTAGTCATTTATCATTCAATGAATGAATGAAGAACTTATTTGATCTCCTGATATCAATCAAAATTTTTCTTCGCGTATAAAGAAAGCATTTTACTTATTTTCTTTATACTTCTACCTCTTCAAGGTATTCGTCCTATTTTAGTAGAATTATTTCGGTACAATGGCAGACTCGCGGATAGGGAACTATACTAGCCACCTATCTAATTTATTGTAGAAATTCCTGGATCAATGATTGGATCATGCAAAATAGAAATACTTTTTCTTGGGTAAAGGAACAGATGACTCGATCTATTTCTGTATCGATCATGATATATGTAATAACTCGAACATCTATTTCAAATGCGTATCCCATTTTTGCGCAGCAAGGTTATGAAAATCCACGAGAAGCAACTGGGCGAATTGTATGCGCCAATTGCCATTTAGCTAATAAGCCTGTGGATATTGAAGTTCCGCAAGCTGTACTTCCTGATACTGTATTTGAAGCAGTTGTTCGAATTCCTTATGATAAGCAACTGAAACAAGTTCTTGCTAATGGTAAAAAAGGGGCTTTGAATGTGGGGGCTGTTCTTATTTTACCCGAGGGATTCGAATTAGCCCCCCCCGATCGTATTTCTCCCGAGGTGAAAGAAAAGATAGGAAATCTGTCTTTTCAGAGTTATCGTCCCAATAAAAGAAATATTCTTGTGATAGGTCCTGTTCCAGGTCAGAAATATAGTGAAATCGTCTTTCCCATTCTTTCCCCCGACCCTGCTACGAAGAAAGATGTTCACTTCTTAAAATATCCCATATATGTAGGAGGGAACCGGGGAAGGGGTCAGATTTATCCTGATGGGAGCAAGAGTAACAATACGGTCTATAATGCTACATCCGCAGGTATAGTAAGCAGAATAGTACGTAAAGAAAAAGGAGGATATGAAATAACCATAGTTGATGCATCGGATGGACACCAAGTGGTTGATATTATACCTCCAGGACCAGAACTTCTTGTTTCAGAGGGTGAATCCATCAAGCTTGATCAACCATTAACAAGCAATCCTAATGTAGGGGGGTTTGGTCAGGGAGATGCAGAAATAGTGCTTCAAGATCCATTACGCGTCCAAGGCCTTTTGTTCTTCTTGGCATCT